CCAAGAAATCATATCCTCTACCAAAACATTAACCGCTGAAGCAGAAACCCTTTTGAAAGAAGGTATTCAAGAGCAACTAGAACGTTTTCTACTTCAAGAGAAATTATAAAAAAAGAAATGGATCATTCTTTTTTTTTGATTCTTTAGTCCATTTTATTGTTTAATTCAATTTTTAAGAAATTCTATAAATAGAAGTATATGAAGTATATTAAGTTAAGAAATATATAATAGAAAGAAATGTATAACTAATATCTGTTTAATATTAAATCTTAAAGCATTCTGATTTTCTTTCTTATTCTATTTCTTTGTTATCTTTTTTCTAAATGGAATAAAAAAATTATATAATATATATGGAAATAATAGATAAATATCAATATAGTTATATCTATATTGATATTGCGTCCAATAGGATTTGAACCTATACCAAAGGTTTAGAAGACCTATGTCCTATCCATTAGACAATGGACGCTTTTCGCTTTTTTTTTACTTTAAATTGTTAAATAAAAAAAAAAGAAAGGGCTAAATCTTTTTAGCAATTGTGTATTGAAGTGAATTCAATACACAATTGCTATTAGACAATTATAATAGAGAAAATTGTCTCTAATAAAAAAAAAAAAGGGGGCAATTTAGAATTTACAGCGGGTAGCGGGAATCGAACCCGCATCGTTAGCTTGGAAGGCTAAGGGTTTTAGTCGACGTCGACTAATCATTTTTATATTTTTAACGTCTCTAATTCAAAACCGAACATGAAACTTTGGTTTCATTCGGCTCCTTTATGATGGATGGACAAATTCCCAAATAAAAAAAGACGGGAACGAAATCAAAATAAAAATTCGACCCATAACATCTATGTTAGCTTTTTTTCCGTATGGGTGCTTTCACAGAAAATTTGGCTTTCTAGATGATCCTTCTAGAAGATAGAAAAGGCAAACTTGAACAATCTTTCTAGTTACTTCGTTCTTTATTTCTATTTAACGGAATCCTTAGGAAAAGTATTTTGTTTCCACCGAGCTAAAACAATATAATATGTCGATGTCTTTAGTAAACCAAAGTTCTCGTTTAATAGCTATTTTGCTTCAATTTTTTGTATACCAAACAATGAATACAACTGAAGATTTAGTTACGATTAGAAAGAAACTTTTCTAGCTTTATCCATGGATACTCTTGTTATACTTATTGAATTGTAAATAGTCATCCAATTCAAAAATTATGTTTCGGAATTTCATAATCCAAATTTACAATTGATTAGAGTCTTTGGATATAAATTACGAGAATCTATAATCTTCCTTGAATCTTTCATTGAAAGGTAAAGGATAAAATCCTTTTAAGAAATAAAGTTTTTGATCGGAAGATTAATCAAACCGAGAGACCCCTTAACTATTAAGGGGATTAAAGGAACGAATCACACTTTTACCACTAAACTATACCCGCTACAATGCAATTATTGCATATAAATTGACCTTTTGTCGAACAAAGTAATCGGGAGTGTAATAAAAAATCTGAAAAAAAAAGTCTAAAATTCTAACGTAGACTTAATAAAATTAGTAAAAGCAGATGTCATTTTTTTTTTTCAATTTTGATCTTTTTTGTCTAAAAACCCATCGGATGAGTCTTTTTAACAAAAAAAGGCCCGGCTGGGGACTGACCAGGCCAGGCTATAAAAAAAAAAAGATCTTTTACTTATGTTTGGACGAGACAAAAAAGGATTCTCTATTTCTATTATTGAAAAAAAGATCTTTTACTTATGTTTGGACGAGACAAAAAAGGATTCTCTATTTCTATTATTGTGGTTTTCTTTATTTATCTTTCGAGTTCGAGCCTTTTCTTTATTTATTCTTTATTTAATCTTTATCTACATTTTTTATGTAAATAGAATTACTGAGAAAGTTCTATGAAAGTTCTATAAAAAAAAAAAAGTTATATAATATTATATAATAATAATATTATATATATATAAATATATGATAAATAGATTTATATAATAAAAAAGAAATTATATATATAATAAAATATAGAAAATGCAAAAATATATAGATTATAAAGAATAATCTATGACAAAAAAAGAAAGCTTTGTAAGAATAAAGTGGAGAAGGTTTTTTTCAAGCCTTTTTTTTTGTCTAATGGAACCTAATAAATATCCCTTTTCAATTAGGAGAGATGGCTGAGTGGACTAAAGCGTTGGATTGCTAATCCATTGTACGAGTTAATCGTACCGAGGGTTCGAATCCCTCTCTTTCCCTTTCTCCTTTTAATGATGTGTAATAGATAAAATCCTAATAAAATTCGAACATTGCCACTAATTAAATAAAGCAATAAAAAACCTTTCTTTTTTATTCTTCACGTCCCGGATTACGTCCTGGATCATTAGATAGGAATCCAAATATGAAGAGAGAAACAAAGAATATAACTACAGTGTATACAAAAAGTTTGAGAGTAAGCATTACACAATCTCCAAGATCTTACTTAAAAAAAAAAGAGAATAGATTCTCTATTTTTATACCAAATATCTAATTTTGATACCAATAAATCAAGTGATTTATTTTTTTTCTAGAAAAAAAAAAAAAAAAAAAGTTTCATAAAGTCATTTGTAATAAGATAATAGTCGAGTCTTTCATATTCAAACAGATTTGTATACCCACATCTAGATATTTTTTTTGATGAACTCGAATCAAATTAGGTTCTTTCAGTTAGGGAAAAGAGGAGAAAATTTAGGAAATAGAATGATCCGGATTTAGTATGGCTACCAAAAAAATGCAATGTTTGAATTGAAAGTTCGTTCATACATCAAGATTTTTTTGATCTTTTTAATTGTTGGAAGAAAAAAAATCGTGAATTTTTCTAAGACAGTATTAAGAATTTCATCGAAAACTTACAGCTGCTTGCCAAACAAAGGCTAAGAGAAGAAAGAAAAGAGGTATTACGGGCATAACATCTACGATTGGATTCAAAAAGGCGTAGGCCTCCGGCAATTTGGCGACTAAAAGAGTGCTTGAAAAAAGGGCAGAATTAAAACAAATACAGATCAAATTAAATATATTAAGCATAACAAAAATTGGTGTTCTTGTGGATAATTTAATTTTGATTGAGTTATTAATATTAATAGATTTTTTTTATAAGGAAAAAAATAAAGAAAGATAGTCTAAAAAGACTTTGTTGAACTTACTCAATCAAAAATCCTTTCATTCTCTTATGAGAATTAAAGAAATAATATTTTCATACAATATCTTAATTGAATTCTATGTAATGATCAATAAAGAAAGTCAGTTTGATTTGTTATCTACACGTGTCAAAATTCTAGCACTAATGTAATCTATATTTAACTTGGGCGGAAATTGAATTGACGAACAACCAATAGCAATATTACTCTTTTAGTAGTCTTGAATAAAAATAGAAATGGGGCGTAGCCAAGCGGTAAGGCAACGGGTTTTGGTCCCGCTATTCGGAGGTTCGAATCCTTCCGTCCCAGAGTACAGTCATTACGGAATCAATCTTCTATTGCTTTTGTACACCACTTTTCTCTTTCTGTTTAAAAATCCAATATAAAAAAAATATTGAAACGAAAAGAGGAATTAACTTTTTTTTCATCAGTTCAACCTAAAAAAAAATAGATTTGCTTTTTTGATTTGTGTGTGATACGGGTAAGTAGGGTAGAACCGCAGATTCTAGGAGTTTTAATGAAAAAAAATCTATATATAAATATAGATTTTTTTTTTCCAATTTACATTTTACATATATAAAATTTCATATGGGATTCATTTGAATTCTGGCTGAACCTTTTACGCGTAAATTCACTATTCCATTCATAGAGAAAGAAAAAGTATAGATTACGATATACTGAATGAACTATGACTATTCATGATTCCATAATTGAATCAATTACACAAACTCGAGGAATGTTATGGTAAAACTTCGTTTAAAACGATGTGGTAGAAAGCAACGTGCGACTTGAATTGAAGGACATGATCTGTTGTGGATTTTTTGATCCGCCACTTTTATATAGGCATAGAGGTGCTCTTGGCTCGACATTTTGTGTTCTATTTTACTAGAGTCCTACACTTTTTTGGAATATAAAAACGAGTACAGGATGGAGCTCGAGGAGAATAGAAAGTTTTTAGTCCTTTCGCAGGAGTAAGGATCTAGGGTTAGTGCGAATCAATAAGTTGTTACAACTTCGTAAGTCTTTTTTTTTTTATTGAAAAAAAAGCCCCTTCAAGCAATTTTCCATTGTAAAATTCTTTGAATCAAAAGTCTATCATGCGTGAATCAAGCGTTTGTATGATTTTTTGATCGAAAGAAAAGAAATCATAAACAAAATAAAGGGCTTGTTGCTGCCCCTTTTTTAATAAAACGATTCAAGATCACCGAAGTTATGTCTAAACCCAAAGATCCAAAGTAAGGATAAAGAATCCTGAAACAAGGAAATCCAGTTTTCAATTGTTTGAACAACTAGATCAGAATGAAGAATCAAAATTTATTCTAAAAAACGAGACAAACAAAAAAAGGGTTAGAGACTACTCAATAAAAAGAGTACTTAAGGATTCTCAGTTGAGATATTTGAGAGTTATTTAACTTGAGTTACGAGAGTACGAATGGTACGAATGAATGCTTTTTATGGAAAAAATATTTAGGGTTTCAATACTGGCTAATTTTTGTAATGTTTTTAGTAATCTATTTAATATTTGAATTTGATACAGAGAGTTAACTTCTACTCATTAAATTTTTTTCTCGAGCCGTACGAGGCCAAAGCCTCTTATACGTTTCTAGGGGGGGGTATTATTCATATACATCTATCCCAATGGGCCGTTTATCGAATCGTTGCAATTGATGTTCGATCCCGAAGAGAAGGAAGAGATCTTCTGAAAGTGGGTTTTTATGATCCGATAACTAATCAAACTTATTTAAATCTTCCTGCTATTCTCGATTTACTTAACAAAGGCGCTCAACCAACAAGAACAGTTCATGATATTTCAAAGAAGGCAGGTATTTTGATGGAATTAAGTCTTAATAAAACGAAATTGAATTAATGAAATATAAAAAAGAGGATGTGAAAGACTCGTATATAGCTTGCTATCAAATTTTTTCTACTCTTTCCTCCTCTTTCGCTTCCGTCATATTTGTTTTTGATTTATTAGAATTTCGATTTATTATTATCCGTACCTTAGTAGAAATACTAAAAAATACCCTGCTAACAACTACTATCTTTTAGAATCATAAACAAATTTATGAAAATAATTTTGGATCTATAGAAATTATAATTTTATTATAAATAGAAAAGAATACTGTATAGAAATAGAAAAGAATATATTAATTAATATATTCTTTTCTAAATATATATTACATCGATATGAATAATTTATTCATTATTCATAAAAAATTAAAGGCCAAAAAAATGGGTCTAAAAAAGTAAAAAAAAGATTTGAGATTACCCTAACTGACTTAGTTTTCATTCATTGTATAAACTAACAAACCCAGGGGTTAAGCTTTTTTATTTTTTTTTCTATTCTTTTCGCTATATTAAAAATTCAAATCATATTGACAACAGTGTATCGACCAAATATAATTCTCGCATAGAGAAATAGATCTATTTATCCCTGACGCACACATGCCTGTATTTTTTTTTTATTCTGGTTGTATCTACATATTTTCAGTACTTTTGTTTTTTGGGGTTGCTAACTCAACGGTAGAGTACTCGGCTTTTAAGTGCGACTAGCATTTTTTACACATTTGTATGAAGCAAAGGATTCGTCCAGATCCGCGGTAGAGTTTGTAAGACCACGACTGATCCTGAAAGGAATGAATGGAAAAAATAGCATGTCGTATCAAGGAAGAATTCAGAGAATTTTTTTTGTTTCCTGATCGGTATAACCTTGTTTTCGGTGTCAAACAAAAAAAAAAAGAATTCCAATTTGGGTCGAGTGAATAAATATAAATGGACGGATAAAAAACCATTTTTCCTGATTCCAGGAAAAAAAAAAGAAACGAGCTTCCATTCGTAATTTGAAAAATTACCCGATCTAATTAAATGTTAAAAATAGATTAGTGCCTAATACGGGTATGGGAAGGAATTTTTTTCTTGCGTGTTATTATCAATTTTTTCATGAGTCCTAATTATTTTTTTCCCTAGTCCGTTTGGGTTAGGTTGGAGATGGATGTGTAAAAGAAGCAGTATATTGATAAAAATATATATATTTCCAAAATCAAAAGAGCGATTAGGTTAAAAAAATAAAGGATTTCTAATCATAATCATCTTGTTTTGTTATTCTATAATATAACGAACAGAAACCTATTAAAGATAGCGAATCCGGTTAGCAGTCTAGCTGTTTATGAGGTATCTATTGCTTTCGTAGTCTAATACCTTATTTTGACTGTATCGCACTATGTGTCATTTGAGAACTTAGGAAAAAAAGACTTCACTTTCAGTTCAAATAGAATTTTAATCCAAATGGAGAAATTTCAAGGATATTTAGAGTTCGATGGGGCTCGGCAACAGAGTTTTCTATATCCACTTTTTTTTCGGGAGTATATTTATGTACTTGCTTATGATCATGGTTTAAATAGATTAAATCAAAATTGCTCTATTTTCTTGGAAAATGCGGATTATCACAAAAAATATAGTTCACTGATTGTGAAACGCTTAATTTTGCGAATGTATCAACAAAATCCTTTGATTATTCCCACTAAGGAGTTGAACCAAAATCTCTTTTTTGGGCATACCAATCTTTTCTATTATCAAATGATATCTGTTTTATTTGCAGTGATTATAGAAATTCCATTTTCCCTAAGATTAGGGTCCTCTTTCGAAAGAAAACAATTACAAAAATCTTATAATTTAAAATCAATTCATTCAATATTTCCCTTTTTAGAAGACAAATTATCGCATTTTAATTATGTGTTAGATGTACTAATACCTTACCCCATCCATCTAGAAATCTTGGTTCAAACCCTACGTTTCCGGGTAAAAGATGCCTCTTCTTTGCATTTTTTTAGGTTCTGTCTATACAAGTATTGCAATTGGAAGAATTTTGATATTAAAAAAAAATCAATTTTGAATCCAAGATTTCTCTTGTTCTTATATAATACTCATGTATGTGAATATGAATCCATCTTTTTTTTTCTACGCAAGCGGTCTTCTCATTTAAGATCGACATCTTATGAACTCCTTTTTGAACGAATTTTATTCTATGGAAAAATACAACACTTTTTAAAAGTCTTTGTTAATAAATTTCCGGCGATCCTTGGGTTGCTTAAAGATCCTTTCATACATTATGTTAGATATCACGGAAAATGCATTCTGGCAACAAAGGATACGCCGCTTCTGATGAATAAATGGAAATATTATTTTGTTAAGTTATGGCAATGTTATTTTTCCGTATGGTTTCAATCGCAAAAGGTCAAGATAAATCAATTATCTAAAGATAATTTAGAGTTTCTAGGTTATCTGTCAAGTTTGCGATTAAATCCTTTAGTGGTACGTAGTCAAATGCTAGAAAACTCATTTCT